TCCAAAATCCATTTCGCCGTCCAGTAGCGACGACTGTCTTTTTGATTGGTACCGCAGTTGCCCTTTGGTTGGGCATTGGTGCAACATTACCTATTGATAAATCCCTAACTTTAGGTCTTTTTTAAATTTTTTAATTGATTCAATTGTGAACTAACACGACATGTGTATCTAGGGAATATTTTCTTCAAAGCGAATTCTCCCTAGATACATCTATTCAATTTAATTATGAATTTCTTTTTAGAATATTAATTGTGCTAAATTGTGCTTTTTCAATCTATTTTCACTAAGTCAGTCCAATAGATTTAAAACTTATTTTTTGCTAAATCAATTACGAAATATTTTTCTAAAATGCCCAATATCTGTTTTATATCTTCGCTACGAAAATGTTCAATTTTCATAAGATCTTCTTGGCTGTTATTCAAAAGGTCCACTAATGTATATATATTGGACCTTTTGAGACAATTATAGATCCTGGAAGACAATTCTGATTGGTCAATAAAAATCGATTTCAATGCTATTTTGTTTTTTTTTTTTAGGAGTTTAGCCAATTTATCATGAAAGGTAAAAGGGGATAAAGGAACCGTGTGTTGATTGTCCTGTAAATATAAGTTGTCTTCCTCCATATGTAAAAAGGGAATAAATAAATCAATTAAATTTCGGGATGCTTCATGAAGTGCTTCTTTCGGAGTTAAACTTCCGTTTGTCCATATTTCGATAAAAAGTATCTCTTGTTTTTCAGTCCCATTCCCATAAGAATGAATACTATGATTCGCGTTTCGAACAGGCATGAATACAGCATCTATAGGATAACTTCCATCTTGAAAGTTATGTGGCGTTTTTATAAGATATCCACGATTTCTCTCTATTTGTAATCCAATACAAAAATCAATAGGTTCCGTTAAACTAGCTATATGTTGTGTATTATCAACGATTTCCACATAAGGTGGCAAGATGATATCTTGAGCAGTTACATATCCAGGACCCTTGACACAAATAGACGCGTCAGAAGTTCCATATAATTTACTTCTCAATACAATTTCTTTCAAATTCATTAAAATTTCATGTACCGATTCGTGAATGCCCGTTATGGTAGAATATTCATGTGGGACTTTATCAGATTTTACACGTGTGATACATGTTCCTTCTATTTCCCCAAGTAAAGCTCTTCGCATTGCAATGCCTATTGTGTCGGCTTGGCCTTTCATAAGTGGAGACAGAATAAAGCGTCCATAATAAAGGCGTTTACTGTCTGTTCTTGATTCAACACACTTCCACTGTAGTGTCCGAGTAGATACTGTTACTTTCTCTCGAACCATAGTACTTTTATTTGATTAGATCATCGAATCTTTTATTTCTCTTGATATTTCTTCAATGTTCAGTTCTACACACGTCTTTTTTTCGGAGGTCTACAGCCATTATGTGGCATCGGAGTTACATCCCGTACGAAAGTTAATAGTATACCACTTCGACGAATAGCTCGTAATGCTGCATCTCTTCCGAGACCGGGACCTTTTATCATGACTTCTGCTCGTTGCATACCTTGATCCACTACTGTACGGATAGCGTTTGCTGCTGCGGTTTGAGCAGCAAACGGTGTTCCTCTTCTCGTACCTTTGAATCCAGAAGTACCAGCTGAGGACCAAGAAACTACTCGACCCCGTACATCTGTAACAGTGACAATGGTATTATTGAAACTTGCTTGAACATGAATAACTCCCTTTGGTATTCTACGTGTACCCTTACGTGAACCAATACGTCCATTCCGACGCGAACTAATTTTCGGTATAGCTTTTGCCATATTTTATCATCTCGTAAATATGAGTCAGAGATATATGGATATATCCATTTCATGTCAAAACAGATTCTTTATTTGTACATCGGCTCTTCTGGCAAGTCTGATTAGCCCTGTCTTTGTTTATGTCTCGGGTTAGAACAAATTACTATAATGCGCCCCCGCCTACGGATTAGTCGACATTTTTCACAAATTTTACGAACGGAAGCTCTTATTTTCATATTTTTTATTCCTTATCTTAATTCTGAATCTATTTCTTGGAAGAAAATAAGTTTCTTAAAATTGTTCATCTCGAATTGTATTCCCACGAAAGGAATGGTGAAGTTGAAAACCTAATCCTTCAAATCTTTGTTGTGGAGTCGATAAATTATATGCCCTTTGTTTGAATCATAAGGACTTACTTCAATTTTGACTCTACCTCCTGGCAGTATTTGTATAAAACAAAGTTCCTTTGAGGTCTCAACTAATGCGAAAGATATTAGATACCCCCCTTTTTTCTTTTTCAAAAATTTCACAAATAGGAAGTTTCGAATCCAATTTGGATATTATAAAGGATTACCAGATATAACACAAAATTTCTCCACCTATTCCTTCAAGTCGAGCCTCTCGATCTGTCATTATACCTCGAGAAGTAGAAAGAATTACAATCCCTATTCCACCTAAAATTCGCGGAATTCGTTGATAATTAGAATAGATTCGTAGACCAGGTCGACTGATTCGTTTTAAATTGAAAATATTTCTATAGGGTCTTTTCCTATTCCTTCTATGTCGCAGGGTTAAAACCAAAAAATATTTGTTGTTTTCTCGATGTTTTCTCACGTTTTCGATAAAACCCTCTCGTAAAAGTAGTTGCACAATATTTTCGGTAATATTAGTAGATACTATTCGAACCACCCTTTTTCGATCCATATCAGCATTTCGTATAGAAGTTATTATCTCAGCAATAGTGTCCCTGCCCATGATGAACTAAAATTATTGGGGTCCCCAAATTTGATATAATCAACGTGTTTTTTACTTATTTATTTTGGAATATGATATGAATTATTAAAAATATATGCGTGAGACACAATCTACTATTTAATCTATTTCTTTCAAATACCCTACTTGAAACAGATCACAATTTCATTTTATAATACCTCGGGAGCTAATGAAACTATTTTAGTAAAATTTAAGTCTCTCAATTCCCGAGCGATTGCACCAAAAATTCGAGTTCCTTTTGGATTTCCTTCTTGATCAATAACAACTGCAGCATTGTCATCATATCGTATTATCATCCCGTTGTCACGTTTGAGTTCTTTACAGGTACGCACAATTACAGCTCTGACTACTTCTGATCTTTGTAGGGGCATATTTGGTACTGCTTCTTTGATCACAGCAACAATAACGTCACCAATATGAGCATATCGACGATTGCTAGCTCCTATGATTCGAATACACATCAATTCTCGAGCCCCGCTATTATCCGCTACATTTAAATGGGTCTGAGGTTGAATCATTTTTTTAATCCGTTCTTTGAATGCAAAGGGCGAAGAAAAAAAGAAATATTTTTGTCAAAAAAAAAAAAGAAACATGCGGTTTTGATTCATATCTAAGAGCCCTTTCTATATCTATATTTTTTCTATTACATTACGAAATAATGAATTGAGTTCGTATAGGCATTTTAGATGCTGCTAGTGAAATAGCCCTTCTGGCTATATTTTCTGTTACTCCACCCATTTCATAAAGTATTCGCCCCGGTTTAACAACAGCTACCCAATATTCGGGGGATCCTTTTCCTGAACCCATACGTGTTTCTGCGGGTCTTAGTGTAACTGGTTTGTCTGGAAATATACGTACCCATATTTTTCCACCACGACGTGCATTTCGTGTCATTGCCCGTCGGCCTGCTTCTATTTGTCGAGATGTAATCCAAGCAGGTTCAAGTGCCTGAAGAGCATATTTACCGAAAGAAATACGATTACCTCGATAAGATATTCCCTTCATTCTTCCTCTATGTTGTTTACGGAATCTGGTTCTTTTGGGGTTATAGTTGATGGTTGGTTCTGAATTCCATCTCTACTACAGAACCGGACGTGAGAGTTTCTTCTCATCCAGCTCCTCGCAAATAAAAGGATTCAAAAAAATGCAATTTGAATTAAGCTAGAATAGTCAATCTTAAGTTAAGATATATATGTATTTACTGAGTAATACCTTGAACGTGGGCTTCTTTGAAATTTCATTAAATCTATTAGTAATTTGTATATCTTGTTTGAATAGATAACTAAACTTTGTAGTTTTCTAAATAGAAAAAAAAAATTGTATTATTATACCAAATCCTTATTTTGTCCTTTATTGTATTATTGTATTGTCTCTGAAATTTTTCAATAAAAAACGTTTTCGCGGGCGAATATTTACTCTTTCAATCCCTATTTCATTTGTAGGGTTAACTCGTGACTTCTCAGATCTCAGAATACATGAATTAATCTTTGGTTCGTTCCGCCATCCCGACCAGTGAATCATTAAGATTCCTTTTCAATAGAATCTTTTGCATTCACAAGTTCCGTCGTTCCCATCACTTCTTACTTAATGGTTAGGTCCGAATTCTACAATGGAGCTCAGAATGAAATTGGTTCTTGAGTCAATCTTCTCAGTCTTTATTGGCTCGAAGCTCTTAATTTTTTGTTCCATTTCTATAAATTTCTATAAGAAGATTCTTTTTAGTATGGTATGAATGCGTATTGATGCTTTATTACACTGCTTTTTATGAGATTACTCATAGACCTTACATATTGGAATTTTATATCATTGGTATTCTTTTTATCTCTTTCTCTCATCCTTCCGTTTATCCACATCTTTTTTGTCTATTTTGCTTTACAACTTAGAATCAGATTTCTTTTTTTTGTTTATGCAAAAGATTTCAGTTGCTACAAAGATATGACTTATATATCATATCTTGACTGGTTCTTTAGATCCAGATAATGCGAAGTGATGGGTTGGTTATTAGTTCTATAGTTTTTAGTTCATACTATGTGGGCTGGGCTTTTTTAATCCTCACCCTAAAAAAACCAACGAGTCACACACTAAGCATAGCAATTATATCAAATAAATGGTCAATCGGATTTTTATTCAACCTTATAGAATTAAGAATTGGAAATGTTCCCCTTGATTAGAAAAAGAATGAATTGGTCTTTTTTTTTGTTCAATCATTGGATAGGAGGGAAAGACAAGT